ACTTCTCAATACAATTTCTTTCAAATTCATTAAAATTTCATGTACAGATTCTTGAATACCTACGATGGTAGAATATTCGTGTGGTATTTTCTCAGATCTTGCACGTGTAATACATGTTCCTTCTATTTCTCCGAGTAAAGCTCTTCGCATCGCGATGCCTATTGTATCGGCTTGGCCTTTCATAAGTGGGGCCAGAATAAAGCGTCCATAATAAAGACGCTTACTGTCTGCTCTTGATTCAACACACTTCCACTGTAGTGTCCGAGTAGATACTGTTACTTTCTCTCGAACCATAGTAATATTATTTGATCAAATCATTGAATTATTTATTTCTCTTGAAATCTCTTCAATGTTTACACACGTCTTTTTTTGGGGGGCCTACAGCCATTATGCGGCATAGGGGTTACATCCCGTATGAAACTTAATAGTATGCCACTTCTACGAATAGCTCTTAATGCCGCATCTCTCCCGAGACCCGGGCCTTTTATCATGACTTCTGCTCGTTGCATACCTTGATCCACCACTGTACGAATAGCATTTCCCGCTGCGGTTTGAGCGGCAAATGGTGTCCCTCTTCTTGTACCCTTGAATCCACAAGTACCGGCGGAGGACCAAGAAATTACTCGACCCCGTACATCTGTAACAGTCACAATGGTATTGTTGAAACTTGCTTGAACATGAATAACTCCCTTTGGTATTCTACGCGCATTCTTACGTGAACCAATACGTCTATTTCTACGTGAACCAATTTTTGGTATAGGTTTTGCCATATTTTATCATCTCATAAATATAAGTCAGAGATATATGGATATATCCATTTCATGTCAAAACAGATCCTGGTTTTTTTTACTGATTTTTTTTACTGATTTTTTGTACATCTGTACATCAGGTCCTTTCGATTTTGGGAGTCCTTTTTGGTTTAAAAAGATTATCCTTGTCTTTGTTTATGTCTCGGGTTGGAACAAATTACTATAATTCGTCCCCGCCTACGGATCAATCGACATTTTTCACAAATTTTACGAACGGAGGCCCTTATTTTCATATTTGTCACTCCTTTTCTTAATTCGGAATCTACTTAATTGATTGGAAGAAAATAAGTTTCTTAAAATTTTTAACTTCGAATTGTATCCCTACGAAAGAATGTTGAAATCAAAAAACCACCTAATTATTTGAGTCTTTACTTTTGAATATACAAATTATATGCCCTTTAGTTGAATCATAAGAACTTACCACAATTTTTATTCTATTTACTGGTAGTATACGTATAAAATTACGTTGAACCTTTCCCGAAGCAAAACCCAGAATCGGATTTTCGTTATCTAAACGAACTCGAAACATACATACCGTTGGGACGTAGTTCAGTAATTAAACCCTCGCGAATCCGTTTTTGTTCTTTCATTCCAGGTAAAACGGCTTTGAAGCATCAACTAATCAAAGAGGCATAATATTAGAAACCTACCCTTTACTCTTTTTTTTTTCACAAATATGAAAGTTCCGCATATAATTCGGCTATCAGAAAGATTACCATATATAACACAAAATTTCCCCGCCGATTCCTTCTATTCGAGCCTCTCGGTCTGTCATTATCCCTCGAGAAGTAGAAAGAATTACAATCCCCATTCCGCCTAAAATTCTCGGAATTCCTTGATAGTTAGAATAAATTCGTAGGCCGGGCCGGCTGATCCGTTTTAAATTTAAAACAGTTCTATATGATCCTTTCCTATTTCTCCTATGTCGTAGGGTTAAAACCAAAAAAGATTTATTGCTTTCCTGATGTTTTCTCACGTTTTCAATAAAACCTTCTCGTAAAAGGATTTTAACAATATTTTCAGTCATGTTAGTAGATGGTATTCGAACTGTTCTTTTTTCATTCATGTCAGCATTTCGTATAGAGGTTATTATGTCAGCAATAGTGTCTTTACTCATGATAAACTAAGATTATTGTTGCCCCCGAATTTGGATATAATCAACATGCTCTATTTCTTTTTTTCTGAATTCATAAATATTTATGAATTTAAAAAGGTATATGCGTGATATACAAACAATCTACTAATTTAATTTAAATTAATCCATTTCATTCAAATACTATAAACTATATCACGGTATTCCCTTATAATACTTCAGGTGCTAATGAAACTATTTTAGTGAAATTTAACTGTCTTAATTCCCGGGGGATCGCGCCAAAAATTCGGGTTCCCTTTGGATTTCCTTCTTGATCAATAACAACTGCAGCATTGTCATCATATCGTATTATCATACCGTTGTCGCGTTTGAGTTCTTTACAAGTACGTACAATTACAGCTCGGATCACTTCTGATCTTTCTAGAGGTGTATTTGGTACTGCTTCTTTGATTACAGCAACAATAACGTCACCAATATGAGCATATCGTCGATTACTAGCTCCTATGATTCGAATACACATCAATTCTCGGGCCCCGCTGTTATCCGCTACGTTCAAATGGGTTTGAGGTTGAATCATATCTTTTTTTTATTGGTTTTG